GCAATTCATTTGTTTACTTATTCTATCCAATTTCAATGAAGGAATTTTCAAGTTGAACCGACCCATTTTCAAAATATCAACTGGATGAATAAAAATATTGAAAAAGTCTTTCATTTGTCTATCATTATAGACAATATGGCCCATCTTATCTATGGAATTCGAACTTGAACTCTATTTACGATTTTTTATTTATATCTCATTAGCCCCTATTTCATATTTTAATTTTCATTTTAGCATATCAATGCAATGGATTTTTACCTTCGGCCTATTCCCCCTTTTTTATATCTATACCCCCTTTTTTTTCGTGGACGAATTCCGCATATTTTCACATAGAGGATTTACATATACAACATATATTACTGTCAAGAGTGAATTTCTTATTTATAGTTCTATGAAATAAACAAAAAAAGAAGGGATTCGGAATTTCATCCGGTTAGGATCGCTCTAAACCAGCCCATTATGTATATGATTTAGCATGCCAACTATTAAACAACTTATTAGAAAGGCAAGACAGCCAATCAGAAATGTCACGAAATCCCCTGCTCTTCGGGGATGTCCTCAACGTCGAGGAACATGTACTAGGGTGTATGTGCGACTCGTTCCGATCATGAGCTGAGAGAAAAGTAAACCTTTTTTCAGTATCAATGATCAGTACCAGTGAATAGGGTTCTTCTCTTCACTATCTAAAAAAGATGGATTTACCATCTCTTACGGTGTATCAAATTTATGGTTTCCATTGGTGCAAATCCAATCACTTCAATTTGTAATTTAAGATGAGAAAAAAGTATCCATTGGTAGCAAATGATTATCCATTAAGCGGTTCAAATCCTATTTGAAAAAGAAAAAAAATTATGCTTCCAAGAACGGACTAAGAAGGTCAGCTACCTAACTCATTTTCATAATTAAATACCGTTACTGTATAAGATAGGTCTCTGATTGTGAAAGATCTATTACTGGACATAGGGGGTAGAGCCAAAAAGTGTGAATTGTACAAGTTACCCATAGCATTCATTGATTAAATGAAGTAAGGAGCTCCGGTGTATAGAGAGGGCCTCACCGTTTAAGAAGTAATCATAGAGACGATGGAACCCACTAGTTAGCCATTTCTATTTACTACTTTTTGAGTGATTAGGCTTTTTTTTATACCTAATATTTAATTATTTCAAGGCAAAATAAAATGCCTAGAACTAGAAAAAAAGGAAAAAAATCGTGGTCGGGACGGTTATAGTAGCAAAAGCCATTGGAATTTTGATTTTATACATTGGAAGAATCCGTTTTGTTATTAATAGACTAGTAAAGGGCAAAAGAATAACTGAAAGAAAGAATGAGTTATTCATCAAAGTTTCTTTTCTTCAATGACCAGAATTAAACGGGGATATATAGCTCGGAGACGTCGAACAAAAATGCGTTTCTTTGTATTAGGTTTTCGAGGGTCTCATTCAAAACTTACTCAAACTATTATTCAACAAAGAATAAAAGCTTTGTTTTCGGCGCATCGGGATAGAGGTAGGAAAAAAAGAGATTTTCGTCGTTTGTGGATCACTCGAATAAATGCAGCAATTCGCGGGAGGTTGCTATCCTATAGGTATAGTACACTAATACACAATCTGTACCGGAAGCAGTTGCTTCTTAATCGTAAAATACTTGCACAAATAGCTATATTAAATAGGAATTGTCTTTATACGATTTCCAATGCGATTTTTTAATTAAAAAAAAAGAAAAAGAATAAGTAGATCGGAAGGAATCCACCGGAATACTTTTAATGGAGTTTCCTCAAGAATAAACTCGGAGAGGGTAGAATAGAAATTAGTACGAAAAAAAAAATGATGATAAGGTCATCAAAACAAAAAGAGCAAAGACAAGACGCTCAAAAAAAAAGATTGATTTTCCTTTCCCGACTCGATTCTTTCTTTTATTTTTATTTATTTCTTATTCTTACGACACTACAATTGAATTTCATTTTGTTTGATTATCGGATTTTTCGAATAAAACATCAACCTACGTTTGAGTTCGGATTTGAATTTTGATTCAATTGAAAATTGAAGGATAAGCCCATTTCAATTTTATTTAGTTCTAGTTCTAAGACTTCTAGTTCTAGCGGTCGATTTCCTTCTTTCAAATCGTTTCGCATACTTATTATTACGAATTGCATACTTATTAGTACGAAAGGGTAACAAAGATAAAATACGAGCCCTTTTTATAGCAATAGTAATTAATCGTTGTTGTTTTAAAGTCAATCTATTTACTCGCCTAGATAATATTTTTCCTTGTTCACTAATAAATCGACTAATTAAACTTATGTTTCTATAATGAATTCGATCCCCCGATTGGATCGGGGGCAAACGCCTACGAAAAGATCGCTTGGATTTATTCATGATACGAAAAGATCGCTTGGATTTATTCATGATTTGTTTATTCCTTATCTCTCAAAATAAAAAAAAAATCCTATCCTTATCTATATTTCTAAAATTCTAAAATATTATTTAGTCCTATTTGGATCGTACCGAATTATGGAATTTATAGGATTTGCTTTGTTTATTATTTTAAATTTATGTATATGTAATAATTATATAGAAATAATGTAATAATGAAAATGAATTCAAATAAAAAAAAGAATAATATATTCTATGTACTAATAGTTATATTACATATAACTAATTCTATACCTAAAGTAAGTCATATTTTCATATTCCTTGGGAGAGTGGTGACATATGACATATAGGCAGCACTCGATTTGATCTATTTCTTTATCTCCCCGTGAGTTGTATGTTCGTAACAATAGGGACAGAATTTCTTCAATTCCAATCGACTAGGCGTATTGTGTCGATTTTTTTGAGTGATATATCTGGAAATGCCCGTTGATTCCTTATTAACACCGTTTCGAACACAACTGGTACATTCCAAAATAATCGTTACTCGGACATCTTTACTCTTAGCCATGAACCCCCCTTTGGTTTTAATCTACCCCACCCTATCTCGTTGATTTTCCGGTCAAAAACGAATAAGAAAAAAATAGAAGTTGCTAACTAAAAATCAAATTATGAATGATGATTTTGTTGTAATCAATTGAAATCAATATTAATAATATAGTAAATAATAAGTAATACAATGATTTCTAACTTTATTTAGAATCAAAATTTAGAATAGAATCACAGTGGAGTATTTCATTGACACATTTTGTAGAATATTTTGTAGAATACGTGTTTTGTTGCCTTAGCCGCATTTCTGTTTTCGTTCGACTAGTCATTTAATTGGAGCCCGAACCCAAGTTTCGGTGCGGGTGAATCTACTATTTTTTCCCCCTACCCTCCCTTATTTGATCTAATTCTAAAAAACGAAAAAAAATGGGGGGATAGTCACAGATATTTGATTGTATCTCTAATCTCCTTCACCCCGTCCCACGGCAATAAAGAACTAGAATGAAAAAAAAGGAAATGTCAACGCATCCGGGAATAAACGATTGATCTCTATCAATAAACCCGCTAAAGAACCAAACCATAGAGTACTTAGTACTGGTGCTACAGAAAGATATGTTTTTAGATCTCGCATTTTAAATCCCCCTTCTTTATTGTATTACAATATGGTACTAGATATATAATCAGATGAATATTTAGTTAAGGACCACTTCCATTTGTCTATTTGTATGCGGAATCCCTAATTCAAATTAAAATGTACAATGATTCGATAGATAAGATTTTCCTTTTCTTAAAACAGAAAAATATGTAACTTTCCACCCAAGAATTTCCACGAAAAAGATTTCTTTCTTAATAAATTTATTATAAGATCCTTATATGATATGAGACAAAAGGGGGAATGGCAAGATAAACTGATATTGTATCAATAGAGGAACTAAAAGTGTGGAAAACAAGACAGGGATTCTCTATAATGACACTGTAGACCAATTGAAAGGGATGTAGCGCAGCTTGGTAGCGCGTTTGTTTTGGGTACAAAATGTCACGGGTTCAAATCCTGTCATCCCTACCTATTACTTCTCCTCCGAGCAGTAACGAAGGAGCAATTTTAGATCGATTCAAATTGAGCATACAGAATCTTTAATACTATTATATATGATATATAATAGTATAGGTGTGCAAGATATCTTGTGGTTTTATATAAAATAAAAAAAAAAAGGAATCCTCCCCCTTCCATTACAGTCTTATCTTATTGTGATAAGAAAGCGCTCTTAGTTCAGTTCGGTAGAACGTGGGTCTCCAAAACCCAATGTCGTAGGTTCAAATCCTACAGAGCGTGATTCTGTTCTTGTTAGGTAGAAAATTACACCGAACTCAAATTGAAATAAAAAAATGCAACAGCAATCTGACTCGACCTCCCATAGATTCAATTCAATTAAATGAATTAATAAAGAGGGGGGTCAGTCAAAAAAAAAAGAAAGAGATGTTAATTAATCAAAAGTCCAACTGATCGCCACGTCTATATTGTAAATATGCAGTTACAAATAATCCAGCCAAAGTAATGGGAATTAGACCTAAGACGATTCCAAATAGAAAAACTTCAATCATTTTCAATTTTTTTTGATTTTGAAAGGGAAAAAGAGAGGTAATATCTATCCATAAATATTAATCTGTATTACCCATGAATCTCAATGACAGATAATTGGTAATTAGCGCAGTAAAGAACTATAGAATCTATGCATATAGTAAATAACGATTTGTTTTTGTGAATTGTTCGTTCATTCAAATTCAATTCATTTTCAAATAAGTCGTATCTTACTCAAACCAATAAATAGAGCTGAGGTTATAGTTAAAGCCACTAGTAAAAAACCGAAATAACTAGTTATCGTAGGCATGAAGGGACTAAATGAAATATGTTCTTTTTATACATATGTTTAGAAAGCACTTTCCTAAATTTTCATTTTTGAAAGAGATAGGGATAAGCAAAAATACCACCAATTGAAGGAATAAGTTCAATTGAAAATTTTCGATTCAGCAATCATTATAGACAGTATTCACAAAACAAAAAACAAAAATAGACTGGCAGGA